CCTCTACAAACCATCGAAGCTAAAATTGATTATTGTTCCTATACAGTTCGAACTATATACGGGGTATTAGGAATCAAAATTTGGATATTTGTAGACGAAGAATAATAAGTAGACGAAGAATAATAAGACTTTACGTGTTTTTACATTATACCCAGTAATGGACAAAAAAAAGAAAAACCCTTTTATTCTTTTCTTTTATTCTTTTTATGTTCAAGCAAAACAAAAAAAAAAAAAGAGCAATTCTGCAATTCTAGAGGGTTCAATAAAAATTCGATTGATCATTTTATATAATTGCTATGCTTAGTGTGTGACTCGTTGGTTTTTTTAGGGCTAGGATTCAAAAAAACGGACCAGGGCCCAGAGTATGAACTAATAACTATAGCACTAATAACCAACTCATTGCTTCGCATTATCTGGATCCAAAGAACCAGTCAAGATAAAGATATAATATATTGGACATATCGTTGTAGCAACTGAAATCTTTTTTTTGCATAAAGATAAAAAAACCAATCGGATTATTAGTTGTGAAGTTCTAAGTCGGAAAGCAAAATCGAAAAAAAGTATGCGGATAAGTGGAAGGATGAGAGAAAGATAGAACGGAAATATCAATGATATATGATTCCAATATGTAAGGTCGATGAGTCATCTCATAAAACGCAGTGTAATAAAGCATAAATTCAATAATGATTCATGCATAATTAGATGAATCCGCTTATAGAACAAAAAAAATCAAGAGCCTCGAGCCAATAAAGACTGAGAAAATTGACTTAAGAAAAAAGGACTCCGCCGGAAAATTCAGACCTAACCATTAATCGAGAAGCAATGGGAACGATATAACCCGTGAATGCAGAAGGTTCTATTGAAAATGAATCTTAATGATTCATTGGGTGGGATGGCGGAACAAACTAGGGACCTCCTCTTTTATTTTGAGAGGTCATGAACTAACCCTATAACTGAAATGTATATGGAAAGAGTAAATATTCGCCCGCGAAAGTTTTTTTTATTAGATTGATACATTTTTGTCGATCCCATATGATAAAAGGAAAAACAAAAGAAAGATTTTTTTATAACGATAACGTTATAAAATATAAAAAAAGACATTGACATTATCTAGAAATAGAATACATGTTTAATTAAATAATATCTAAACACGCTAGACAAATAAACACGCTAGACAAATTTCGAATAGATTAACGAATTGATTAATGAAATGCAATTTCAAAGAATCCTATGATTCAGCATATTATTCATGAAACACATGTATATCTTGATAAAATCTGTTTTAGTTGTTTCATTCGCGAGGAGCTGGATGAGAAGAAACTCTCATGTCCAGTTCTGTAGTAGAGATGGAATTGAAAAAGAACCATCAACTATAACCCAAAAAGAACAAGATTCCGTAAACAACATAGAGGAAGAATGAAAGGAATATCTTATCGAGGTAATCATATTTGTTTCGGTAGATATGCTCTTCAAGCACTTGAACCCGCTTGGATTACATCTAGACAAATCGAAGCAGGGCGCCGAGCAATGACACGAAATGTACGTCGTGGCGGAAAAATATGGGTACGTATATTTCCAGACAAACCAGTTACAGTAAGACCCACGGAAACCCGTATGGGTTCAGGGAAAGGATCCCCAGAATATTGGGTAGCTGTTGTTAAACCGGGTAGAATACTTTATGAAATGGGTGGAGTAGCCGAAAATATAGCTCGAAAGGCTATTTCAATAGCGGCGTCCAAAATGCCTATAAGAACTCAATTCATTATTTCTGGATAGAAATGTAGAACCAAAGGAAAGAAGTCTTGTGTATAAAAAAAACAATTGCAGGGGTTTCTTTCTTTTTTTTTTTTTTTACTTCGTCCTTTGCTTTATTTTACATTAAAAAAAACAGATAAAAAAAAAAATGATATGATTCAACCTCAAACCCATTTGAATGTAGCAGACAATAGCGGGGCACGAGAATTGATGTGTATTCGAATAATAGGAGCTAGTAATCGCCAATATGCTCATATTGGTGATGTTATTGTTGCTGTGATAAAAGAAGCAGTACCAAATACGCCTCTAGAAAGATCAGAAGTGATCAGAGCTGTAATTGTACGTACTTGTAAAGAACTCAAACGAGATAACGGTATAATAATACGATATGATGACAATGCTGCAGTTGTCATTGATCAAGAAGGAAATCCAAAAGGAACCCGGGTTTTTGGCGCGATCGCCCGGGAATTGAGACAGTTAAATTTTACTAAAATAGTTTCATTAGCACCTGAGGTATTATAATATGAGACCGTGAGATAGTGATAGTATTTAAATAAAATAGATAAATTAGTAGATTATGTCTCACGCATATACTTTTAAGAATTTTCTTTAATAATTTTTATAAAAAAAAGAACATGCTGATTATATCCAAATTTGGAAGCAACACTAATTTTAGTTTATCATGGGTAAGGACACTATTGCTGACATAATAACTTCTATACGAAATGCTGACATGGATCGAAAGGGAACGGTTCGAATAGCATCTACTAACATGACCCAAAACATTGTTAAAATACTTTTACAAGAGGGTTTTCTCGAAAACGTAAGGAAACTTGTAGAAAATAACAACTATTTTTTGGTTTTAACCCTACGACATAGAAGGAATAGGAAAGGACCGTATAGAACTCTTTTAAATTTAAAACGAATAAGTCGACCTGGTCTCCGAATCTATTCTAACTATCAACGAATTCCTAGAATTTTAGACGGGATGGGGATTGTAATTCTCTCTACTTCTCGGGGTATAATGACAGACCGAGCAGCTCGGCTAGAAGGAATCGGCGGAGAAATTTTGTGCTATATATGGTAAATTTTCTGCTATCCGAATTGTATCTGTAACTTCCTGTTTGTGAAAAAAACGAATAAAAAAGCCAAGTTGTCTAATATCACGCCTTCCTACATTAGTTGATACTTCAAGGAGGGTTTGTCTGGAATAAAAGAAGAAAAATGGATTCATGAAGGTTTAATTACTTAATCACTTCACAATGGTATGTTCGGGGTTCGTTTAAATAATGAAGTCAGATTCTAAGTTCTGTTTCAGGAAGGATCCGACACTCTTTTATACATATACTATCAGGAGATAGAATCAAAATTGAAGTAAGTCGTTATGATTCAAACGGGGGGGGGTGGCGCAGAATTTCTAGACCCACAACAAAGATTCGAATGGTTCGGTGGTTTTTCAAGATTCCTTTCATGAGGATCCAATTCACGGTTCAAAAATTTCAAGAAACTTATTTTCTTCCAATCAGTAAAGTAGATTCGAAATTCAGTTAAGGAATAACAATTATGAAAATAAGAGCCTCCGTTCGTAAAATTTGTGAAAAATGCCGACTGATCCGTAGAAGGGGACGCATTATAGTAATTTGTTCCAACCCGAGACATAAACAAAGACAAGGATAATCTTTCGAAAAGGGACTCTCTAAAGGAACCGATGAACAAATCAAAATAAAAGATCCGTTTTGACATGAAATGGATATATCCATATATCTCTTACTTCTATTTCGGAAATGATAAAATATGGCAAAATCTATACCAAGAAGCGGTTCACGTAGGACTGGACGTGTGGGTTCACGTAAAAGTGCACGGCGAATACCAAAGGGCGTTATTCATGTTCAAGCAAGTTTCAACAACACCATTGTGACAGTTACAGATGTACGGGGTCGGGTTATTTCTTGGTCCTCCGCCGGTACTTGTGGATTCAGGGGTACAAGAAGAGGGACACCTTTTGCTGCTCAAACCGCAGCAGGAAATGCTATTCGAGCAGTAACAGATCAAGGTATGCAACGAGCAGAAGTCATGATAAAAGGTCCGGGTCTCGGAAGAGATGCAGCATTACGCGCTATTCGTCGAAGTGGTATACTTTTAAGTTTCGTAAGGGATGTAACCCCTATGCCACATAATGGCTGCAGACCCCCTAAAAAAAGGCGAGTGTAGAAATAAACATTGAAGAGATTTCAAGAGAAATAAATGACTCAAAAATCTGACAAATAATATTACTATGGTTCGAGAGAAATTAAAAGTATCTACTCGGACACTACAGTGGAAATGTGTTGAATCAAGAGCAGACAGTAAGCGTCTTTATTATGGACGCTTTATTCTGTCTCCACTTATGAAAGGTCAAGCCGACACAATAGGCATTGCGATGCGAAGAGCTTTGCTTGGAGAAATCGAAGGAACATGTATTACACGCGCAAAATCTGAGAAAATCCCGCATGAATATTCTACCATAGTAGGTATTCAAGAATCAGTACATGAAATTTTAATGAATTTGAAAGAAATTGTATTGAGAAGTAATCTATATGGAACTCGTGACGCGCTTATTTGTGTCAAAGGTCCTGGATATGTAACTGCTCAAGACATCCTCTTACCACCTTCTGTGGAAATCGTTGATAATACGCAGCATATAGCTAACCTAACGGAACCAACTGATTTTTGTATTGGATTACAAATTGAAAGGAATCGAGGATATAATATAAAAACACCAAATAACTTTCAAGACGGAAGTTATCCTATAGATGCTATATTCATGCCTGTTCGAAACGCGAATCATAGTATTCATTCTTATGGAAATGGAAATGAAAAACAAGAGATCCTTTTTCTAGAAATATGGACAAATGGAGGTTTAACTCCTAAAGAAGCACTTCATGAAGCCTCCCGGAATTTGATTGATTTATTTATTCCCTTTCTCCAGTCGGCAGAAGAAAACTTACATTTAGAGAACAATCAATACAAGGGTTCTTTACCCGATTTGACTTTTCACGATAGGGTCGCTAAACTAAAGAAAAAGAAAAAAGAAATAGCATGGAAATCCATTTTTATTGACCAATCAGAATTGTCTCCCAGGATCTATAATTGTCTCAAAAAGTCCAATATACATACATTATTTGACCTTTTGAATAACAGTCAAGAAGACCTTATGAAAATTGAGCATTTTCGCATAGAAGATGTAAAACAGATATTGGGCATTT